GGTTCTAGCACCATGCCAAATGTGTCCGAAGAAGAAGAGCAAAGCAAACGAAGCATGTCCAAAAGTAAACCAACCCCGTGGACTGCTACGAAAAACACCATCGGATTTCAAAGTAGCACGATCTAATTCAAAAATCTCACCCAATTGAGCACGTCTAGCATATTTTTTCACAGTAGCGGGATCGCTATAACTGACTCCGTTGAGTTCGCCGCCATAGAACTCGACAGTTACACCTACTTGTTCGACACTATATTTAGATTCCGCCCTTCTAAAAGGAACATCGGCTCTAACAATTCCGTCTCCGTCTACCAAAACAACCGGAAATGTTTCAAAAAAAGTAGGCATACGACGTACAAAAAGTTCGCGCCCCTCTTTATCTCTAAAGATAGGATGTCCTAACCACCCAACAGCTATTCCATCTCCGTTGTCCATTGAGCCCGCTCTGAATAACCCCCCCTTTGCCGGATTATTGCCGATGTAATCATAAAAAGCTAGTTTTTCGGGAATTTTAGACCAAGCTTCAGATAAACTTTGATTTTCAGCCAACCCAGCACCAATTCTTCGATATATTTCTTGTTGGAAGTATCCTTGATCCCATTGATAACGAGTGGGACCAAATAATTCAATCGGGGTAGTTGCTGAACCATACCACATAGTTCCAGCAACTACAAAAGCGGCAAAAAAGACAGCAGCAATACTACTGGAAAGGACGGTTTCAATATTTCCCATACGTAATCCTTTGTATAGGCGTTGAGGTGGACGTACACTAAGATGGAATAGACCCGCCAATATGCCCAAGGTCCCTGCTGCAATATGATGAGAGGCTATTCCTCCCGGAACAAAAGGATCAAAACCCTCCACACCCCACGCTGGATTTACGGATTGTACCCTTCCAGTTAGTCCATAAGGATCGGACACCCATATTCCAGGACCATACAATCCTGTTACATGAAATGCACCAAAACCAAAGCAAGCCACCCCTGATAGAAATAAATGAATTCCAAAGATCTTAGGCAAATCCAAAGAGGGTTTTCCTGTACGTTCATCAGTAAATATTTCTAGATCCCAATACACCCAATGCCAGATAGCTGCCAAAAAGCACAAGCCCGAAAACACAATATGTGCCCCGGCCACACCTTCGTAACTCCAAATACCCGGATTCGTTACAGTACCCCCTGTGATACTCCAACCGCCCCATGAATTGGTTATTCCTAAACGAGTCATGAAGGGTATAACGAACATACCCTGTCTCCACATTGGATCAAGAACAGGATCAGAAGGATCAAAAACTGCTAATTCGTATAGAGCCATCGAACCGGCCCAACCAGCAACCAGAGCTGTATGCATTATATGGACAGAAATCAAACGACCGGGATCATTCAATACGACGGTATGAACACGATACCAAGGCAAACCCATGGAAATACCCCTTTATCAATGAAAAATAGACACAATGTAACTTTATTGCATTGGAAAAAACTATGCTGTGGACCCTCTTTTTAGTGGATTATCTTGGGGAAAGAATTAATATTTGTTTGATTTGTTTGATTCTTTTCAATTACTTTTAGTAATAATGAAACTATTTTGTTCGTAGGAACAAAAAGAAGCAGATCTATTCTACACCCGATAAGTACCAATACGCAATGGTAGGGGAGTTGATACCATTTTATATGAGTGAATGCATATATATATTTGTTCATCATTCAAAGGACTTATTTGTAATAATTTTACTTTATTCATTTTGTCTTCTTTATCTTTATCTTTTTTTATAAACTTAGTCAATCTATGGATAAAATATGATAAAGGCCAATATTAGTAGGACACTAAATCCATTGTTACGCTTTCACATCAAAGTGAGATATAGTACTTAATTTTTCTTTTATTTAATGCCTATTGGTGTTCCAAGAGTACCTTTTCGAAGTCCTGGAGAGGAAGATGCATTGTGGATTGACGTATAGTGCGACTTGTCAGATATATTGGGTCATATGGTATTTCCCCATTCTCTTCCCCGATCGAGATATCCTCCCCTTCGCCCAAGAAAGATTGATTGAATTATCAAAAATTTGGAGCGTGAAGTTCAATTAGATCCATTTTTTCGGGAGGGTATACAGATTAATATTATCAATTAGAATAATTTATGGTTATCTTGGTTAGGCCAATAAAATGAAGTATCCAGGCTCCGTTTAGAAAAAAACCGGTAAAAAATCTATTTATGATTACTATTTCTATCATATTCTATTTCTTTATATATTTATAATAGAAGTGATCTCAAACTGTTAATCAATCGAGTAATATGATGAATGCATTGAATATCTGTTGTAAGACATGAAATAAATTGTAAAAAGGAAGTCGTAGCAAAAGGACGTGGTATTGGGGCATTTGTCATATATGTGCAAATCCAAATCGGGCGGATCTTTACTCGGAGTAGAGCATAAACCTAAAAAAATTGAAGAAGCCCATTCAGGAACAAGAAAATTACATCGCGATTGAGATTGTATCTCGATGAAACAATACATCAATGAAAAGTTAGTTAGATAAATTTAGTAATTTTTTTTTATAGATAAACAAAACAGGCCAAAACCCATCTTTTTTGAAAAATGAAAGAAAAGCCCCTTTTTATAAGTTAAAAGCCTGGTATGAAAAAAAAAAAAATAAAAGAAAGCGCTAGAATCTACATCTACACATTGATTCTTTTTTTTTTTTTCGTTATTTTTGTTGAACCGTATGCATCAAAAGGTGCATGTACGGTTTCTAAGGGATACAACTTTATCCCAATCAACCGACTTTATCGAGAACGATTACTTTTTTTAGGCCAAGGGGTTGATAGCGAGATCTCGAATCAACTTATTGGTCTTATGGTATATCTCAGTATAGAGGATGATACCAAAGATCTATATTTGTTTATAAATTCTCCTGGCGGATGGGTAATACCCGGAGTAGCTATTTATGATACTATGCAATTTGTGCGACCAGATATACAGACAATATGCATGGGATTAGCCGCTTCAATGGGATCTTTTATTCTGGTCGGAGGAGAAATTACCAAACGTCTAGCATTCCCTCACGCTTGGCGCCAATGAGTTTTTTATTTGATTTGAGAGAAAAAAGAAGACTATGCCTTCGCGCTATATGAAATATGAATATTAAGTAATAATAGCATGGCACTTCGAATTCGATATGATAAATTTTTTTAACCCTTAAATTATGTATCGAAAGAGTAGTATGAGATAAAAGGTATTTCCGATTTTATCTAATCTATCGGGAGGCCTATTTCAGCGTCACAAACTTTTTTGTTTTCACGCCGGGAGGCTCTTAACAATATTTAGGTTATGAAAGAATATGAAAATAAAAAAAATCTTGTTTTTTTATTTGAAAAAAAAAAAAAAGAAACTTTGGGATTGCTAAATAACAGACGAAATAAATATATAAAGCAACGGAGCCATCATAGTATTTTTGAACTACTCCAAAAACAAAAAGAAGGGTGGTTATTGGATCATTTACCAACCCGAGTCTGATAGACCCTATATTTAATTTATTTGATATTTAAGTGATATTTAAGTAAGGTAAAAACGAATTCCATTATAGAGCCGTATGCAATGCGTAAAAGATGCCTGTACGGTTGTTCAATTATATATTTTATTATTCTTTATCTCTTCACCTTATCATCATGCGAGATAGAATAAACATTTATTATGTTATATCATCAGGGTAATGATCCATCAACCTGCTAGTTCTTTTTATGAGGCACAGACGGGAGAATTTATCTTGGAAGCGGAAGAACTTTTGAAGCTGCGCGAAACCGTCACAAGGGTTTATGTACAAAGGACAGGCAAACCCTTATGGGTTGTATCCGAAGATATGGAAAGAGATGTTTTTATGTCAGCAACAGAAGCCCAAGCTCATGGAATTGTTGATCTTGTAGCGACTGAATAAAAAAGAAAAAATAACAAAAATTTCAGACGAATTGGTGATTTGAGATTTTATCTTCTTACCGGATTTAATATTCTATTCATTAATTTAATATTCTATTCATTAATCTATTAATATAGAAATAAAATAATTCATAATCATCCGGTTAAGATCGATCTAAACCAGCCCATTATGTATATGATTCAATATGCCAACTATTAAACAACTTATTAGAAACACAAGACAGCCAATCAGAAATGTCACGAAATCCCCCGCTCTTGGGGGATGTCCTCAGCGACGAGGAACATGTACTAGGGTGTATGTGCGACTCGTTCAGATCATGGGCTAGGACAAAAGAAAGAAAACAATTGATCCAGTATCAACGATCAGTACCAGTGAATAGACTAGAATGGAAGAACTCCATTCAATATCTAAAAATCAAAAAGATCTATCCTTCTATTGTGGTATCAAATGTATGGTTTCCGTTGGTGCAAATCCAATCAACTCCGTTTTAAATTTAAGATGAGAAAGAATTCTCCATTGATAGCAAATGATATCCATTAAGCAGGGGAAATACTATTTTAAAAAGCAGAAAAATTATGCCTTACTCTTGCAAGAACGGACTAACAGGGTCAGCTACTCAGCTAATCTTCATAATTAAATACCGTTACTGTATAAGTAGATCTCATTGTGAAAGACCTCGTACTGGATAATTGTGGGTAGAGCCAAAGAGTGTGAACTGTACAAGTTAACAATAACATTGATTAAATGAAAGAAGGGCTCCGGTGTATAGAGAGGACCTCACCGTTTAAGAAGTAACCATAGAAACGATGGAACCCACTATATCCATTTATATTTACTACTTTTATGTGTTTTTGATACCTAATATCAATACAATTTTTTCTAGGCATTTCACCTAGAAAAAAAAAAAAAAAAAATCGTGGTCGGGAAGGTTATAGTAGCAAAAGCCATTGGAATTCAAATTTTATACATTGGAAGAATCCGTTTTGTTATTAATAGACTAGGATACGGGAAGGGAATAACTGAAAGAAAGGAAATCGATTAGTTATTCATCAAAGTTTCATTTATTCAATGACCAGAATTAAACGAGGGTATATAGCTCGAAGACGTAGAACAAAAATTCGTTTATTTGCATCAACCTTTCGAGGGGCTCATTCAAGACTTACTCGTACTATTACTCAACAGAAAATAAGAGCTTTGGTTTCGGCTCATCGGGATAGAGGTAGACAAAAGAGAGATTTTCGTCGGTTGTGGATCACTCGGATAAATGCAGTAATTCGCGAGAATAAAGTATACTTCAGTTATAGTAAATTTATACACAATCTGTACAAGAGACAGTTACTTCTTAATCGTAAAATACTTGCACAAATAGCTATATTAAATAAGAGTTGTCTTTATATGATTTCCAATGAGATCATAAAATAAAGAGATTGGAAGGAATCCGTTGGAATAGTTTAAATGGAGTTCCCTGGAGAATGAACTCTGGGAAGGTAGAGTAGAAATTAGTATGATAAAATATGATAAAGTCATCAAAATGAAGAAAGACGTTAAATAAAAAATATTTATTCCTCTTCTCCCATTTTTTTTCTTACGACAGGACATTTCGATTTTACGATTTTTCGAACAAAAAAAAAAACGTCAATCCGCATTTGAGTTTGGATTGGAATTTTATTTTGATTCAATTCAATTGAAGAGTCAACCTATTTTTTTTCTGGTTCTAAGACCAGCAGCTCTAGCGGTTGACTCGCTTCTTTCAAATTGTTTCTCATTATTAAGAAAAGGTAACGGAGATAAAATACGAGCTTGTTTTATAGCAATAGTAATTAATCGTTGTTGTTTTAAGGTCAATCTATTCACCCGTCTAGATAATATTTTTCCTTGTTCGCTAATAAATCGACTAATTAAACTCATGTTTCTATAATCAATTCGATCCCCCGATTGGATCGGAGGCAAACGCCTACGAAAAGATCGCTTAGATTTAAGAAAGATTCGCTTGGATTTATCCATGGTTTGTTTATTCCTTATCCTGAAAATCCCAATCCTATTTCTTAATTCTACATCATCTTTGATCCGATCGAAATAGGATTTGGTTTGTTTATATTTATTTGTTTCTATTTAAATAAATAAAAAAAAAATTGAAATAAATTATATATATATATTGTTATATATAATATGTAATTTTTCATCTTCCTTGGAAGACTGACACACGAGCGATCGGTTCGATCTATTTCTTTATCTCCCCATGAATCGTATGTTTGTAACAACAGGGACAGAATTTTCTCAATTCCAATCGACTAGGCGTATTGTGTCGATTCTTTTGAGTAATATATCTGGAAATGCCCATTGATTCCTTATTAACACGATTTCGAACACAACTGGTACATTCCAAAATAACCGTTACTCGGACATCTTTACCCTTAGCCATGAACCTCCTTTGGTTTTTGATTCACTCAATTCTTTAATTTTCCGACCCGAAGCAAGGAAGAAGAAAGGACACAAAAATAGAAGCAGGTAACTCGAAATCAAATTATGAAAGAAATATTTTGTTGCAATCAATATAGTAATAAATAATAAGTAATATAATGATTTCTAACTATATTTATAATTTTTAATTGCCGTACAGTATTTCATTTTCAGTTAAGTATCTTGTATGATATTGTTGCCCCAACCACCGCATTTCCGTTCTATTATTAATTTAATTTGAGCCTGAGCCCGAGTTCATAGTTTCACTGAGGGTGAAACCGCTTTTTCTTTGTTTTTTTTTTTTAGAAAGAATAAGTAAAAAAAGAAAAAACAAAGAAAAAAAGAAGGGAGGGGTAGGGATTAGTTACAGATATTTGATTGTATCTCTAATCTTCTTCCCCCTTCCCATATCAATAGCTAGAATGAAAAAAAGGGGAATATCAACGCATCCGGAAAAAAACGATTGATCTCTATCAATAAACCTGCTAAAGCCCCGAACCATAGAGTACTTACTACCGGTGCCACGGAGAGATATGTTTTTAGATCTCGCATTTTAAAAACTCCTCTTTCTGTATTCGTTATTGTAATTTTATTGTAATTTGTAATACCTAATGGTAATACATATATGACCGGATGTGTATATGTAGTTAATGACTTACCACTTGTACGCGGAGTTCCTAATTCAAATTGAAATGTACAAAATAGATATTTATTTAAAGAAAAAAATACGTCCATTTCCGCCTTAAATTCCTAAAAAATATTAATTTTTTGTGGTAGATTTCATATTTATTTCATACTTTATATAAGTCTTTTACCATATTATATGTTTGTTATATGATATATGAGACCAAAAGGAAGAAGGAAGAAATGATAAGATAGTTTGTGTATATCAATGTAGGAAATAAAGATGTGGAAAACAAGGCAGGGATTCTCTACAATGACACTGTAGACCAATTGAAAGGGATGTAGCGCAGTTTGGTAGCGCGTTTGTTTTGGGTACAAAATGTCACGGGTTCAAATCCTGTCATCCCTACCTATTACTTATCTTCTGAGCAGTAACGAGGGATCAATTGAGATCAATTAATAAAATTGTACATATTTAATTAA